AAATAATATTATAATGGATGGCCGGTCAGAGGGTAGTTTAATTGTAGAATCCTAGCTTTGGGGGCTAGGGGTAGGAATTAAAGTTTCCTCTCTCTGAGCATTAGGAAGGGGTTATCCTTCGTCCTTTGGCTTACAAGGCCAATGCTCTGTCTGAGCTACTAATGCGTTATTTGATTATTTTGTCTTCTATTAATCCCGCAAGTGGTATAAGAATAAGGAAAATAGAGAAATAAACAATTGATGCAATTTGACCAATTATAATATAGGGCTCTTCTACAGGTATTCCTCCAATTCATGTTAAAATTAAAACATTTGCGATTAATGTTCAGAATAGTAGTTGGGAGATGGGACGGAATGTTATTGAACGATGGTTGGAGGTATGAAGTAGTGGTACTAATGTGAGTACTAAGATTGAGAATAATAGGGCGAGTACTCCCCCTAGTTTATTTGGGATGGAGCGTAGGATGGCATAGGCAAATAAAAAGTATCATTCTGGTTTAATATGAGGGGGTGTGACTAAGGGGTTGGCTGGGATGAAGTTGTCTGGGTCTCCTAATGCGTTGGGCAGGAATAGTGCTAATGAGGTGAGGAGGGAGAGTATAATAATAAAGCCTAGGATATCTTTGTATGAAAAGTATGGGTGAAATGGGATTTTATCAATATTTGAGTTTAGACCCAATGGGTTATTGGATCCTGTCTCATGTAGGAAGAGTAGGTGGAGTATAACAACTGCTGCAATTATAAATGGGAGGAGGAAGTGGAATGCGAAGAATCGAGTGAGTGTAGCGTTGTCTACTGAAAAGCCACCCCAGATTCATTGAACTAGGGTGTTTCCTACATATGGGATAGCAGAGAGAAGGTTAGTAATTACTGTTGCACCTCAAAATGATATTTGTCCTCAAGGGAGGACGTAACCTACAAATGCTGTTGCTATGACCAGGAGGAGGAGGAGGACGCCTGTATTTCATGTTTCTATGTTTATATAAGACCCGTAATATAAGCCTCGGCCAATGTGAAGGTAGATACAAATAAAGAAAAACGAAGCTCCATTGGCGTGGAGGTTTCGGATTAATCAACCATAGTTTACATCTCGGCAGATGTGAGCCACGGATGAAAATGCTGTGGCGATATCAGAAGTGTAGTGTATCGCTAGGAAAAGTCCAGTAAGGATTTGGGCAATAAGGCATAACCCTAAAAGGGAGCCGAAGTTTCATCAGGCTGAAATGTTTGAGGGGGAGGGGAGGTCAATTAGTGCATCGTTTACGATCTTTAGGACGGGGTGGGATTTTCGTAAGCTCGCCATTAAAGAAAAGAGTGGCAGTAGTTCTTATAGTAGAATTACAACAGTGGTTTTTCAGCCCACAGGTTTTGGTTAATACCCAAATAAGAATAATGACTTTTATTATTTATGTCACTCTGTTAGTCATGGTGGCAGGGTTTGGAGCAGTAGCCTCTCACCCTTCTCCCTATTTTGGGTCCCTAAGTTTAGTTTTAGTTTCGGCTGGTGCGTGTATTATTTTGGTGGGCTATGGGGGCACCTTTCTGTCTTTGATTATATTTTTAGTTTATTTGGGGGGTATATTAGTAGTATTTGCCTACACTACGGCCTTGGCTGCTGACTCTTTTTCTTATACATTAGATTATCCGGACGTAGTGAGTTATTGACTCGTTTATATATTAGGGGTAGTGATTTGTTATTTTAAGTTCTCAACTATGGAGGTAAGTAAGGGCTGAGTGTTGTTGGAGAATTTAGAGGATTTTGCCGTATCTGAGGGAGATGCTCGGGGAATAGCTACTATATATATAGATGCCGGTTCTTTGTTAATGGTTAGTGGTTGGATACTTTTGTTGACCCTGTTTGCTGTGTTAGAGCTTACTCGCGGGCATAGCCGAGGATCTCTCCGGGTAGTCTAATCTGCATACTTAGTGGATTATTGGAAAAATAAGATATGCAGCGATTATTGTTATAACAAAAGTTAGTAGGTGGAGTTTAATTACCCCCCGGTTAAGGGTGGTAATATATTTAGATATAGATTGATTTGTTTTTGATAGGGCCTCGGGTCCTACTAGTATCAATCAGATTTGGTCGATCAGTTGGTGTGAAATTAATTGACCCACTGTGAGAATGGAGACTGGGATTATTCGGTGTATAATAGTAGGGAAGAATCCAAGAAGTGTAGTGAAATGGGGTCGTAAGTTAGGGAGCGGTTTTGCCTGAGTTGAGTTAGCTAATGAGATTATGTAACCAACTCCTAATCCTATAAGGGTAATAAGAATGGCCGCAGTTTTAGTTGTTAGTGATATTGTGAGAATAGGGGTAGTCTGAGGGGGCAGGGTTGTTGTAATTAGTTGCCCAAAGATTAGACTTCCAATAGCTAATCGCATTAATGCGTTGGTGAGGTTGGGGTTGTTTTCGTTAATAGGGGTAAATGGAATAAACTTAGGGTAGCCTCCTAGAACATAGTATACAATCCGTAAAGAGTAGACGGCAGTGAGTGAGGTGGCTAAAAGTGTCAAGGCAAGGGCTCAGGCATTGATGTTGGAGGTATTCAGTGCTTCAATAATTGCATCTTTTGAGTAGAAGCCTGATAGGAACGGCATACCTGTTAGTGCTAGGCTCCCTAGGGTGATACAGGATGAAGTAATAGGTGTAATGTGATATATACCCCCCATTTTTCGGATATCTTGTTCGCCATATAAGCTATGGATAATTACCCCCGAGCAAATAAATAGTATAGCTTTGAAAAAGGCGTGGGTGCAGATGTGCAGGAAGGCAAGGTGTGGTTGGGCTAACCCGATTGTTACCATTATTAAGCCTAGCTGGCTGGAAGTAGAAAAAGCAATAATTTTTTTAATATCATTTTGTGTGAGGGCGCATGCAGCCGTAAATAGGGTTGTAATGGCCCCTAGGCATAGGCAACCTGACATTGCGATGGGACTTTGTTCAATAATTGGGTATATTCGGATTAATAAAAACACCCCTGCTACAACTATTGTGCTTGAGTGGAGGAGGGCTGAGACTGGGGTAGGGCCTTCTATTGCGGAAGGGAGTCATGGGTGGAGGCCGAATTGTGCTGATTTGCCTGCGGCAGCTAGAATTAGTGCTAAAGCCGGGATAGTGGAAGTCTCACTAAAAGTTAAGTGAGTAAAAATATCATTTAGTTCTCATGAATTAATAGATGTTGTTACCCAGGCCATTGTGATGAAGAGACCTACATCACCAATCCGGTTATATAAAACTGCCTGGAGGGCTGCGGTATTGGCGTCGGGTCGAGCAAATCATCAACTAATTAGTAAAAAAGACATAATGCCTACACCCTCCCAACCAATAAATAGCTGGAATAGGTTATTGGCCGTTACTAAGATGATTATTGATACAAGGAAAATTAACAGGTATTTAAAAAATTGATCAATGTTTGGGTCTTTTTCTATATACCAGAGGGCAAATTCTAAAATAGATCAAGTCACATATAGGGCAATAGGGATAAAGATAATGGTGTAATAATCAATTTTTAAGCTTGCGTAAACTGTAAAGGAGCCAATTTGGAATCATTTTCAAGTGTTAACTACACATTGTATGTCGAAGGCTAGGAAGAGGAGTAGAGACACAAGGCTAAATATGAAGGCTAGTTTTACGGATTTCGTAATAAAGAGGGCCTTGTTTAGTTTGTCTAGGGGTGTAACGAAGAAGAGTGTGGCAGCTGCTACTATTAAAGTTATAATAACTAAAATAATACATGAAACTATTACTCAAACCATGAGTTGGTAGTACAGTGACATTTTAGCTACCACTTGGATTTGCACCAAGGGTTTTTGGTTCCTAAGACCAACGGATCAACTACTGTCCTTTGATAGCTTTTGAGTGAGCCTGAGATTCTAACTCAGGTGAACAAGAATTAGCAGTTCTTATTGTAAACATACCTCTCTCGGTAGAAAAAAGATTTTACTCTTTATCTTTAGAGTCACGGTCTAATATCTTGGTTAAACTATTTCTACAGCCTAGGGGTATATAATGATTTCTGGTTTAATAATTAGGAGGAGGAGTGGGATAAGATGAAGGATTATTAGTAAGTGTTCTTTAATGTATGTGGGCGTTAATGATATAAGATGTGTAGATAATAGTCCTCGTTGGCTTGTTATAAATATGTGAAGCGAGTAGGCTGCTGTGATTAGTGTCCCAGTACCAGTAAAAATAATTGTTCATCAAGACCAGTCAAATGTGCTAACGATAATTATCAACTCCCCCATTATATTAGGCAGGGGTGGGAGGGCTAAGTTGGCAAGGGTAAACGAAAACCATCATGTTGCCATTAAAGGGAAAATTATTTGTAACCCACGTGCAAGGAATATAATTCGACTATGAGTCCGCTCGTAATTAGTATTAGCTAGGCAGAATAGTGCTGATGAGGTTAGGCCATGTGCGATTATAAGGGCCAGAGCGCCTGAGTAGCCTCATGGTGTTTGAGTCATCACTCCACAGATTACTAAGCCTATATGACCCACTGATGAGTATGCAATTAGCGATTTTAGGTCTATTTGTTGGAGGCAAATAAGACCTGTTATAATTACTCCTCATAGGGCTAGTGCTACAAAGGGATATGTTAATTCTTTGGTTAAAGGTTCTACAATAGAAGAGATTCGTATCATTCCATAGCCCCCTAATTTTAGTAATACGGCGGCAAGAATTATGGAGCCTGCAATTGGGGCTTCAACGTGAGCTTTGGGGAGTCATAGGTGCACCCCATAGAGGGGTATCTTAACTATGAATGCAAGGAAGCATGCTAACCACAAGATATCTTGATGGGGGATTATTGAGTAAAAGAATTGAGCCAGGATGAGTGATAAAGTTCCTGTTTTAGTTTGGATTATTATAAGTGCGACTAGGAGGGGTAGGGAACTAATTAGGGTATAGAATAGTAGGTATGTTCCAGCGTTAAGTCGTTCTAGTTGATTACCTCAGCGTGTAATGATTAATAAAGTAGGGATTAGTGTTGCCTCAAATGTTACATAGAATATAATTAGCTCTGTGGAGCTGAATGCGAAGATTAGAAATAGTTGGAGTGATGTCAAAAGAGTAATGTAAAGACGTTGGCGATTTTGAGGTTCTGTTTTTAACTGATTTTGACTAGCTAGGATTATTAGCGGTAGCAGTCAACAGGTTAAAATAAGAAGGGGTGTGGAGAGAATATCGGTCGCCATGTAGGGGCCTACTGATGTTCATCCGGTCTCAGAGATGTCTTTTAGTCAAGTTAAACTCAGTACTGCAATGATAAAGCTGTATGAGAGTGAAGAGATTCAGAGCCATGATAGACTAGTTAGTCAGGTGATAGGGATTAGTAATAATGTGGGAATTAGGACTTTTATCATCGAAGGGAAGTTAATGAATTTAAGGTTGCGGCGCCGTGGGTTCGAGTAGATGCAATTAGGAGGGCTAACCCAGCTCCGGCTTCGCAAGCAGAGAATGCTAGAAGTAGTATTGGAGCAGCCGTAAAGCTTGTCGCATTAGTTTGCAATGACCAGATTGCTAGGAAAAGGAATAAGGAGAGCATTAAACCTTCCAAGCACAGGAGGACGGATAAAAGGTGGTTTCGGTAAAATGTGGCTCCTATTAGTCCTATTAGGTATATTGCGATTAAAGAAAATTGTGTAGAAGGCATTAAACAACTGCGGGGTTAACCACAAGCTTTTGAGTCGAAATCAAATGTTTTAGATAAACTAGCTGTTTATTTTGCTCATTCGAGACCTCCCTGAGTTCATTCGTATGCTAAGCCTCCTCCTAGTAGTACAATTAGGATCAATGTATATACATAGGGGGTAGTTGTATAAGGCAGCTGGTCTGCTCAAGGCAGGGGGAATAATAAAGCGATTTCTAGATCAAATAGAAGGAATAGAATTGCGATGAGAAAAAAATGTAATGAAAATGGAAGCCGTGCTGACCCTATGGGGTCGAAGCCGCATTCATAGGGGGATAGTTTTTGGAAATCGGGGGAGACATCTGGAAGTAGGTGGGCTAGTACCATAAGGGCAGTTGAAAGCAAAACAGTAATACATATTATGACTATAAATAAATTTATTATCTTTTCTCGGACTTTAACCAAGACTGAATGATTGGAAGTCATTTGTACTAATAATACTAAAAAGATTAGGATCCTCATCAATAGATGGAGATGTATAAGAATAATCATACAACATCAACGAAGTGTCAGTATCAGGCAGCGGCTTCAAAGCCGAAGTGGTGTGAAGCTGTAAAGTGGTAGCGGATTTGTCGAAGGAGGCAGATTGCTAGGAAAGTAGTCCCAATAATTACATGAAGACCATGGAATCCTGTTGCAACAAAGAATGTTGAGCCATACACGCCGTCTGCAATAGTGAAATATGTTTCTTGGTACTCTACTGCCTGAAGAGCTGTAAAGTAGATGCCTAGTAAGATCGTAAAGAAAAGCGAGTGGACTGCTTGCTTGCGCTTTCCATTTAAAATACTATAATGAGCTCAGGTAACTGTTGCCCCAGAAGCAAGTAAGATGCCTGTGTTAAGTAGAGGTACTTCAAATGGGTCGAGAGGGGTAATTCCACTGGGTGGTCAGGTACCCCCTAATTCTGCAGTAGGTGCTAAGCTTGCGTGGTAGAAGGCTCAGAAGAACCCAGTGAAGAATAGTACTTCGGAGATAATAAATAATACTATTCCGTAGCGTAATCCTTTTTGTACTGAGGTCGTATGGTTACCGAGAAAGGTGCCCTCTCGAATCACATCCCGTCACCATTGGGCCACTGTCAGTGTTAAGACGATAAGTCCGGCTGTGATGAGAATAACATCATTGAAGTGGAATCATAGGGCTAAACCAGAGGTTAATAGTAATGCAGCTAATGCTCCAGTGAGAGGTCATGGGCTAGGGTCGACTATGTGGTAAGGGTGGGTTTGATGGGTCATTATGTATTTTCTTGGAGGTATAGGCTAAGTAGAAGGACAAACACATATGCTTGAATCATGGCTACGGCCACTTCTAGGATTGAGAGTAATAAAAGAAGAACTGCTGTAATAAGTCCTATAGATGGGATTATTGCTATTATAGTTATTACTGCAGTAGAGATTAATTGAATAAGAAGGTGTCCTGCTGTTAGATTGGCTGTGAGTCGAACCCCTAAAGCAATTGGTCGGATGAATAAACTGATTGTCTCAATAATAATTAAAATAGGGACAAGTAGGGGGGGTGTACTTTCTGGTAAAAGATGTGCAAATGCGTGGGTTGGTTGTGTTCGGAGTCCTATAATAACGGTGGCCAACCATGCCGGAATAGCAAATGCCATATTAAAAGAGAGCTGGGTTGTAGGGGTAAATGTATAGGGTATTAAGCCTAAGAGGTTAATACCTATTAGGAAGATTATTAGTGAGACAATCAATAGCGCTCAGGTATAGCTTTTAGGGCTTAGGGGGATAAATAACTGAGCCGTAGAGTTATTAATAATTTGAGATTGGAGTGTTGTAAAACGGCCAGTAACTCATTGGGGTGATGGCAGGAAGAATGTAAGTGCGGGTATGATAGTTGCTACTGTAATAAGTGGGACTCCTAGAAAAATTGGAGTTATAAACTGGTCGAAAAAACTTAAGGTCAAGGTCAGTATCAGGGATTCTTAGTATTTTTTAGATTGTGGCCTTTAGTTTGTGAATTATATGGTTGGAATAATATGATTAGTGACGGTATTATAAAGATAAAGATTAGTCAGGATGTTAGTCAAATGGATAATCATGGACCTGGATCAAGTTGGGGCATGACCACTAGGGGCGGGGGGTAGCCACCAATTTCTAGCTTAAAAGGCTAATGCTTTATACCAGTTTAGCTTCCTAGTGATTCGTCTTCTATTATCAGATATGTTCAATTTTTAAAATAGGGTAGAGGAATGGACTCGATTACGATGGGTATAAAACTGTGGTTTGCCCCACAGATCTCGGAGCATTGGCCGTAGAACACCCCCGGTCGGTTAACAAGGAAAGTGGTTTGGTTAAGGCGTCCTGGGATTGCATCTGTTTTCACCCCTAGGCTAGGTACTGCTCAGGAATGAAGCACATCTTCGGCGGTAATAAGCACTCGGATAGGGGTTTCGGTTGGGACCACCATGCGAAAGTCCACGTCTAAAAGACGAAATTGTCCAGGAGCTAGGTCTTGTGTGGGGGTCATGTATGAGTCAAAGTTTAGGTCTTCATAGTCTGTGTATTCATAACTTCAGTATCATTGGTGACCCACAGTTTTAATAGTTAGGTGAGGTGAGTCGATCTCATCTATAAGATATAGGACTCGTAATGATGGAAGGGCAATTGCAGCTAAGATAAAGGCAGGAAAAATTGTTCAAATAGTTTCTACAAGTTGGGAGTCTAAGATGAGTTTATCAGTTAGTGTTGTTGTCACTATAACTATAATAATATATAATACAAGAACACTAATAAGAAGAACGACTATTAGGGCGTGATCGTGGAAATGAAGGAGCTCTTCTATTAGAGGAGAGGTTGCATCTTGGAAGCCTAGTTGAGATGGATATGCCATTGGAGACCCGGGGGGCTTTCACCCCCAATTTCACCTCGACATGGTAGGGTTATTAATTTAACTAAGGTCTCATAAGAAAGAAGTAGAGTGGTATACGAATGGCTTGAAACCATTTTATAGAGGTTCGATTCCTCTCTTTCTCGTTAATCTGGTAATATCCGAACGAATGCAGGCTCTTCAAATGTGTGGTAAGGTGGAGGGCAGCCGTGTAATCATTCAATGTTGTTGGGTGTAAGTTCGGTTGCGAGAACCTCTCGTTTGGCAGCAAAAGCCTCTCAGACGATATAAAGGAATATGATTACTGCTACAAGGGAGATTATTGAACCAATAGATGAAATTGTATTTCAGAAGGCGTAGGCGTCGGGGTAGTCTGAGTAACGTCGTGGTATCCCGGCTAATCCTAAGAAGTGCTGAGGGAAGAATGTAAGGTTTACTCCAATAAATATTACTGTGAAGTGTGCTTTAGTTCATACTTGATTTATCGTATAGCCCGCTATCAGCGGGAATCAGTGAATAAATCCCGCTATGATTGCAAATACTGCCCCTATAGATAAGACATAGTGGAAGTGTGCTACAACATAGTAAGTATCGTGTAGAACAATATCAAGGGAGGAGTTAGAGAGAACGATTCCGGTAAGGCCCCCTACGGTAAACAGGAAAATAAAACCGATAGCTCATAAAAGGGGGGTATCTCATTTAATACTACCCCCGTGAAGTGTCGCCAGTCAGCTGAACACCTTCACCCCTGTTGGAATGGCGATAATCATAGTAGCTGAGGTAAAGTATGCGCGCGTGTCAACATCTATTCCAACTGTGAACATATGGTGTGCTCAGACAATAAAACCTAATAGGCCAATTGCTAGTATAGCTCAGACTATTCCTATATATCCAAAGGGCTCTTTTTTCCCCGAGTAGTAAGCAACTACGTGGGAGATTATGCCAAAGCCTGGAAGAATTAGAATGTAAACCTCAGGATGACCAAAGAATCAAAATAAGTGTTGGTATAGGATAGGATCCCCCCCTCCTGCAGGATCAAAAAAAGAGGTATTAAGATTTCGGTCTGTTAAAAGCATAGTAATACCTGCGGCTAGGACAGGGAGTGAGAGGAGCAGGAGAACTGCTGTAATGAAGACAGCTCAGACAAATAAAGGGAGTTGATATATTGTTATTCCTTCAGGTTTTATGTTCAAGATTGTTGTAATAAAATTGATAGCCCCTAGGATGGAGGACACCCCCGCCAAGTGAAGTGAGAAAATTGTCAGGTCTACAGAGGCACCGGAGTGGGAAAGGTTTCCTGCAAGGGGTGGGTAAACGGTTCACCCTGTTCCAGCCCCAGCCTCTACAGTAGATGAGGCAAGGAGAAGAAGGAGGGAGGGTGGGAGAAGTCAAAAACTTATGTTATTTATACGAGGGAAGGCCATGTCAGGTGCTCCGATTATTAGTGGAATTAATCAATTTCCAAAGCCCCCAATCATGATAGGTATAACTATAAAGAAAATCATTACGAATGCATGGGCGGTCACAATAACATTGTAAATTTGGTCATCACCTAGAAGGCTGCCGGGTTGACTAAGTTCTGCTCGAATGAGCAGACTTAGAGCGGTGCCCACTATGCCGGCTCAAGCGCCAAATATTATGTATAGTGTACCAATGTCTTTGTGGTTGGTAGAAAATAATCAACGTGTAATTGTCACAGGTAGGATGGCTGAGTTAAGCGGTGGATTGTAGTCCCATAGACAGAGGTTCAAGCCCTCTTCCTATCAAGCCCTGGGGTGTTACATATTAGATTGCAAATCTAAAGACGCAGAATAATATCTGCCGGGGCTTCCCCCTCCCTCCCATTTCTTTATAGGGAGGGGGGAGTAGATAGATGCTCATAGGTTGGAGCGGTTAGCTGTTAACTAACATTTTGTAGGATCGAGGCCTGCCTATCTAGAATAAAGTTTTAGCTTAATTAAAGCGTCTGCTTTGCAAGTAGAAGATGTGGGGTAGTGTCCTGCAAGCTTTATTCAAAGACTAAGGGGTTTTCACCCTTTCTTAGGGCTTTGAAGGCCCTTGGTCAAATAACCTAAGTCTTTAATATATTAGGAATGCGGCCATTAAGGGGGTGATGGGTAGGAGTGTTGTTGAGAGAATAATAGAGGGTTTTAGTAAAGGTGATATCGGGTTAGCAGGGAGTCGTCATGATGTGGGCACTATATTGTTAGAGGGTGAAATTGTTATTGAAGATACGTATGACAATCGAAGGTAAAAATATAGACTTATAAGTCCACCTAGTGCTGCAACGATGGCTAGTCCAAATAGTTCAAGTCGTGAGAGTTCTTGGATGATTAATCATTTGGGTATGAACCCCGTGAGAGGAGGTAGGCCTCCTAGTGAGAGGAGTAGAAGGGGGAGTGATACTGAGATGGAGGGTGAGTGGGTTGATAGTATTGGTAGTTTGTTTACCGAGGTGGCGTTATTTTGAAGTAGGATAATGAATATTGAGAAGGTTATTAGAACATAAGTTACAAATGTTAGTACGGTTAACTCTTTTGAAAATTGAAGGATAATTATTATTCAGCCTATGTGGGTGATTGATGAATAGGCCAGAATTTTTCGGGTTTGTGTTTGGTTGAGGCCGCCTCAACCTCCAATAAGGATTGATAGGACACCTAGCATAATTAAAATCGGTGAGTGGGAGGAGTCAAGTTGAATGATAATTGAAAGGGGTGCAATTTTTTGTCATGTTGAAAGAACTAATGCCGTCTTAATATCTAAGCCTTGTAGAACTTCTGGTAGTCATGAGTGTACTGGGGCCATCCCTATTTTTAGGGCTAGGGATACTATAATTAATGTAATGGGTAGGTTTGCAGGTGCTTGGTCAATCTCTCATTGCCCCGATAGTCAGATGTTTGTAATTGCCCCAAATAAGATTGTGGCAGCTGCAGGTGCTTGAATTAAGAAGTATTTTGTAGCTGCCTCTGTTGCTCGGGGGTGGTGATGACGTGCGATGATGGGGATAATAGCTATGGTATTGATTTCTAGGCCTATTCAGGCTATTAGTCAGTTGGTGCTTGAGAGCGTAATGAGTGTGCCTGATAGAAGTGCTATGGTAAATACTAATAGTGTTAGGGGGTTCATGTATTATGGGTAGGGTTTTAACTTACATGGTTGGGGTATGGGCCCAATAGCTTATTTTAGCTTACCATAACTTTAAAGGAGTTGGCAGGATTTTCACCTACATGATTCACTCTATCAAAGTGACTCTTTATTCAGACACAGCTCCGTTAATGGTTTATGATGTGTTAGAAAAGGAGGATTTGAACCTCAACTAAAGAGATCAAAACTCTTTGTGCATTCCTATAACACTATTTCCTAAAGTACTCGGAGGGTAGGTTTGTGGTATTGTAGTAGTTTATTTTTAATTTTTATGTAAGCGGATAAGCTTAGGAAATTTTCAGGTTTGGGGTATATGGTTTGATTGCTGGTGAATAATTTAAAGATATAGGCTGAAATTTTTATAGCTGCAATGTTAGAGGTAGATGAAAAGGTTAAGAGTTTTCGTACTTGTGTATGTTACTTTCATCTTGTATATAAGGCGGGGGGGGAAAAATAATAATGTATAATGTATTATGTCCTAGAGCATATTATGTACTATACATTTATGTCATTATAACATTCTTTTACTATCCTTGCTAGATTATTTATGGAAGTTGTCCAGGCGTTCCTTATAAACAAAGTTAGCTATATACACAAGTTAAAAATTTTTCCCCCCCTTACCCCCTGGAAAACATTAATATGCCAAGTGTATGAGAGTTTTGTGCCAACAGCATGCAGCCTATGCTAAAAAATAAAATTTGACCAGATTAAACAGCAATGTACGTGAAAGGTCCCCCGCATACAGGCCAGACTAATGAATGTATACTATTCTTCGATACAAGCACTTGAAAGTTGAAGATGAATCTATTTTTTCAATACACGCAAGATAATTATACTATATACAGCCCTATTTACCATATTATTTTATTATTCATGCAGCATGTCTTATGAGAAAATGTTCTTGTGGTCTTTAAAATATTAATTATATTAACTTATAATTTAAGCATAAAATCTTGGTACATTACATACATGTAAGTATTACATAGTATGTAAGTATTACATAGTGTGTAAGTATTACATAGTATGTAAGTATTACATAGTATGTAAGTATTACATAGTATGTAAGTATTACATAGTATGTAAGTATTACATAGTATGTAAGTATTACATAGTATGTAAGTATTACATAGTATGTAAGTATTACATAGTATGTAAGTATTACATAGTATGTAAGTATTACATAGTATGTAAGTATTACATAGTATGTAAGTATTACATAGTATGTAAGTATTACATAGTATGTAAGTATTACATAGTATGTAAGTATTACATAGTATGTAAGTATTACATAGTATGTAAGTATTACATAGTATGTAAGTATTACATAGTATGTAAGTATTACATAGTATGTAAGTATTACATAGTATGTAAGTATTACATAGTATGTAAGTATTACATAGTATGTAAGTATTACATAGTATGTAAGTATTACATAGTATGTAAGTATTACATAGTATGTAAGTATTAGTCTAGAGGAGGGATACCTGCACTTATTACTAAAATTGTCAAGGCTACTACTACGAAACTTAGGGCTAATGGTAGGAAGCTCTTTCAGGTTAGGTGTATTAATTGGTCGTATCGGTATCGGGGTAATGTTGCTCGAATTCAGAGAAATATAAATGTAAACAAACATGTTTTAGTCATTAGTGATAATGTGGTTAAGTCTGAGTATATTATATCTCCTTCGCTACCAAAGAATAAGATGATTGAAATAGTATTTATAAGCACGATATTAGCATACTCTGCCAGGAAGAAGAGTGCAAATGGCCCTGATGCATACTCTACGTTAAATCCTGAGACAAGTTCTGATTCTCCTTCGACTAGATCAAATGGGGTTCGGTTAGTCTCTGCAATAGTAGATACAACTCATATAATACATAGAGGTCATGTGAATCAGAAGAGTGATATATCTTGTTGGGCATAGAGGAATGATTGTAAGGAAAATCCTCCAACAAATATGATGAATCCTAGGAGTACTAGGCCTAAGCTTACTTCATAAGAGATGGTTTGTGCAATTGCTCGTAACGCTCCAATTAGGGCATATTTTGAATTTGATGATCAGCCTGCACCCATGATTGCATATACTGATAAACTCGAGAACGCTAGGATGAATAATATTCCTATGTTAAGCTCAGTTAGTGATAGTGGGAGAGGGAGTGGGGCTCATATAAGTAATGCGATAGCTAGGGCTATGATAGGTGCCGCGTTAAATAGTATGGGTGATGCTATTACGGGGTGGATTGGCTCTTTAATAAATAGTTTTACACCATCTGCAATTGGTTGTAGGAGTCCAAATGGGCCTACTACATTAGGCCCCTTGCGGAGTTGTATATAGCCTAGTACTTTTCGTTCTAGGAGGGTGAGGAATGCTACTGCTAGAAGTACTGGGATAATGATTATTAAGGGATTAATAATATAAGTAGCGGTGAGTTTCATAATTAAGAAGGGGGTTATAACCCCTATGGAAAGAACTTAGCTCTTTTGCATTATGTCTGCCATCTTAACTGCTATTTTCTTTAGCTTAAGTGATATGTTTTCAAAATTGTTTTAGTTGGCTTCAACAGTTAAAGGTGGGGCGTAGTACTAATAGGGGCCCCCTTTACTCGGCCCTTTCGTACTGGAGCAAAGCATATTATAGGTAGAAACTGACCTGGATTACTCCGGTCTGAACTCAGATCACGTAGGACTTTAATCGTTGAACAAACGAACCCTCAATAGCGGCTACACCATTGGGATGTCCTGATCCAACATCGAGGTCGTAAACCCTCTTGCTGATAGGGACTCTGAAAGAGGATTGCGCTGTTATCCCTGGGGTAACTTGGTTCGTTGATCAACTAATTGGATCAAATAAAGTTAGATATTCTATTGTTTTGAAGGGTGTTTCTAGGTTTTAGGAAAATTAAGATTGTCTTTAAGTTATTCCTAGTCTTCGTGGGGGTTTAGCATGCCCCATAGTCGCCCCAACTGAAGATAGTTCATAGGGATTATTAGCTTTATTACTTCTTGGTTGAGGTGTCTGGGCGTAATTTATAAAGCTATCTTAAGCTCCACAGGGTCTTCTCGTCTTATAATTTTATCTCCGCTTTTGCACGGAGGGATCAATTTCATTGATTTGAGAAAGGAGACAGCTAAGCCCTCGTTAAACCGTTCATACGGGTCTTCATTTAAAGGACAAGTGATTACGCTACCTTAGCACGGTTAAAATACCGCGGCCATTAAATCGTTATCATTGGGCAGGTCTTACCTCTTATATAAGGGAGTGCAAGAGGCTATGTTTTTGGTAAACAGTCGAGGCTTGGGTTTGCCAAATTCCTTCTTTCTCTTTTAATCTTTCCTTGAAAGCAATCCAGTGTAGGGTTAACGGTGTTTTTAGAAAAATTTTCTGGTTCTTTATTTATTCTTCTTTTCCCTCTATTATATTTAATTGGGGCCGTTATTTCTTGTTGGTTGGTCCGTTTCAAATTACACGTTTGCTCGGAGAGAGTCTGGTCTCTTATTACTAATTTTAGCATAGTTTCTCTTATACTTATATAAGATATTCTGATAGGTATGACAGGGTAAGAATAGTTTCTCGTTATCATGAGGGGTAGTTTATTTGAGCTTTAACGCTTTCTTGTAGGGTGACTGCTCTTAAGCCGACCTAAATAACTAACTCTGGGTTGATATTGATCTTTACCTAGATTAATAAAGTTGTCTCTTAGATCAGAGGGGCTGAATCCCATCTGATTTACTCCTTAAGATTCTTTTCATCCTATAGTTTTATATTTATTATAAACTCTGTTTGACTTAAGAATTTTTAAGGGCTGAACTAAAATTCATTTCTCAGAAAACCAGCTATAACTAAGTCCGATTGGTTTATCACTTCTACTCAAAGCTCTCCCCACATCTTTTGCGACAGAGACGGGTGGGCACTAGATACATGCTGTCTCGGAGTAGCTCACTTAGTTTCGGGGTCCTAGACTAAGACTCTTCTTGCCTAGTTGTACTCGCTAAATCATGATGCAAAAGGTACGAGGGTTAATCTCTGCTTTTTTGATACTTGACCGAGCTTTTTCATCTCTATTTCAACATTCCCTTGCGGTACTTGTTTTATAGTTCTTAAATTCCTGTTCAATCTCCTTTACTGAGGGTGAGAATGTTTTATTTTAAATTTTGTAGGTTATTAGGGGGTATTTTAGATATTGGTTTTTATTATTGGACTAGTTAGTGGGTAATCAAAGTAGTTCGAATTACACGAACGTCTTCTCGGTGTAAGTGAGGTGCTTTAGTGGTTAAGCTATACCTTGAGGCCAAGTACACCTTCCGGTACACTTACCATGTTACGACTTCCGTCCCCTGTAAGATTATTTAGTGGTAGATTATTAATCTAGTTTTGGAGTATCTTTGGGGAAGGTGACGGGCGGTATGTACGCGCTTAAGAGCCGCATTCAGTGAAACTCTCTATTTTTCACTTACTTCTAAATCCACCTTCAAAAAAGTCAGTTTTCACTTTACTTTTCGTAATAGACTAATTTAGTCAATGTAGCCCATTTCTTCCCCCCTCATATACTACACCTCGACCTGGCGTTTTGGGCTGTGCCAATTTTGCTTGCTTTTATTCTCTTGTAAGGTGAGCTGACGACGGCGGTATATAGGCAGAAGTTGCAAAAGGGGGTGAGGTTTAACGGGGGTTATCGGTTATAGAACAGGCTCCTCTAGATGGGTGTTAAGCACCGCCAAATCCTTTGAGTTTTAGACTAATGTCCGTAATACTCTGGCGGATATTTTGATGTTATTATATCATTGTTTACAACTAGGCATAGTGGGGTATCTAATCCCAGTTTGATTCCTAGCTTTCGTGGGGTCGGGGGGAATAAAGTCACTTTCGTGGGTGGGTCTCTCATCCTCATAAGCTTAAGACTGCCAAGAGGGGGTTTAACTTTAGTAATATAATTCCCTAACCACTCTTTACGCCGTTGTCCATCCACTTAGGCCTTTCGTATAACCGCGGTTGCTGGCACGAATTTTACCGGCCTTAGAATAGTCATTACTAAGTCAAGTTTACACTTATTGCTTAAAGTTAATTACTGCTGAATACCCTTGGGGGTGTGGCTAAACAAGGTGTTGTGGGCTACTATTAGTGTGCCTGATACCGGCTCCCCTTCTCATCTCGGGAGTTGGGGGCATTTTCACTGGAGGGCTGATACTTACATGTATAAATATGTCTATGGCAGATGGTAAAGTTAGGATTAAACCTTTGTGCTTGTAAGGCTTTTTAAGGCCTATCTTAATATCTTCAGTATTATGCTTTTATTAAGCTATACTAGC